CTTTTTGACTCTGCACCATTGATTCCACTATTATTAGTGAGCAATAATGGAACAATTCCGTCATAGAGATAGGGGACATAATTCACATGGATATAGTAAGTCTCGCTTGGGCTGCTTTAATGGTAGTCTTTACATTTTCCCTTTCACTTGTAGTATGGGGAAGAAGTGGACTCTAGAGTTACTACTAATAAAGTTGAGAAATCAAACTGTATCAATTATTTTATAGATCGTTTTGCAACGCGTTTTGCACTTTTTCAAATAAAAATATCTTCATTTCCAAATTCCAGTGGATTCTAGTAGAGTAATGTATGATATGACTAATACTCTTTCAATCAAAGAGATATTTCAATGATTCCCATGTTTGTATTTCGAAAGGAAAAGAATACAGATGATAGGAAATTCATTCCAACCTAATTCTTCTGAAATTTTCTAACGGGCTTTTACCAGAATTAGAATTATAGATGGATACTGAGGAAGACCCGACCCCTTTTTTTTTTGATTTGATTTTTTTCGTTCCCTCTTTACTGTTCAAAGAGGAAGTCGTTTTGGGAAATGTATACCCACTTTCTATGAGAAAGAAAACAATATAGACATAGCATAGTGGTTGGCTAACAAGATACTATGCATAATAAGATCTTGACTTGGGCGAGTCACATATTTATTGCGCACTTACCACTTGTTTTATTAGATTTTTAAAATTTTTGATACTTTATCAACCCACATGGTTCAAGCGTTAAAATCGGCGAGGTTTACTATTTATTTTATTTCTTTTCGAAATCTGAAGAAGTGCCCATAGAACTCCTGTCAATGGCTCAATCAATTATTTCTTCGAAATGCTAAAAAAACAGATTACTACATGTTTTTCTTAAGATATGCCCATAATGCTTTTTCTTGATTCTTTCGATAGATCCCGAAATTCATATTGGATGGAAATAATAAAAAATCTAGGAATTAGAACTCTAAGAGTAAGACGATTATTTCAGAGTGATCGGAACAAATAGATGTATCAAAGAAATCGAATTTGATGCTATGTACATTCCATATATGAAATTTATATCTACATATATGAAGATAATATTGGAGATTGATCTATATTAAGCCTTTCTCTTTATTGTAAAGTACAACTTTACAAGTTTATACACTACAATAACACTAATAGATAGTATGGTAGAAAGAAAGATTTCATCTATTTCTTTCTTACCATACTATCGGATCTCATAGAGCCGATTATAGTCCGCTCATTTCATTTAAGACGCGAAATTGGAATGCTTTTCATTTTATTTCTTCAATCATTGATAAGAACTCAGAAATCAAGTTTCATTCAAATTAATTAATCATTTTGACTAACTGTTTTTACGTAAATGATAAGTAGAAAAGCAGTAGGAACTAGAATGAACAGTGCAGTAGCAATAAATGCAAGAATATTTACTTCCATAATCTCATCTTTTTTTTTACTTCACAATAACTCGGGATTTAATCCCATAGAGATAATAAATCTTTCGCCTGTAAATTCAATGAATGAATTACTTCTCGATGATCTTGAATCGGATCAATATCATGAATAACAATATCTGCGCTATCAAATGAATTCGTCGTCGAGAATTGAATAGTATAACATAGGAAGATCTTTTATCCATACCGAATCCAAAATGGGATCCCTGAACCAATCAAAAATTCCTTGATTTATTATTATTTTTTCTTCTTTCTTTTCTATAACCTACCTTAGGTTTTCCTTGTACAATCATCTGATGAAGTATCATGTGACCACCCTTTCATTTCCATTAGTAACAAACCCAAACAAACAATAGAAGCGAAATGGAAAAAGAAAGGAGTTAAGTTCTAAGCTCTGTTTTTTTTTAATAATCTAATTTTCTTGGAAGACAAAGAAATGTGATAAAGATGAGTCCCGGTATAAAAGATCTAATATTCCATCAAATTCACTATTTTTTTTAGGCTTTGTTCTTTCTTCGATGGGACCCCTAAAAAAATAGAAAAATAGGAAGGAAAAAAAAAAAGGATCTCCTCTTGAGAATGCAATTCTGCTCCCTGTCCTCCCTTTCACAGAAAAGGGAGAGATGAATTGATGTATTTATTGGATCCTTCGGGACTGACGGGGCTCGAACCCGCAGCTTCCGCCTTGACAGGGCGGTGCTCTAACCAATTGAACTACAATCCCAGGGAAATAAGGGATCTAGCATAAATTTAAATTCTTTTTTATTCCTCTGTATCAGGTATTTCTCAAGGACAAGGGGGTTATACCATCTCATCGTAGATTGGCGAATTCTTGGGCATTATTGGGCCGAGCTGGATTTGAACCAGCGTAGACATATTGCCAACGAATTTACAGTCCGTCCCCATTAACCGCTCGGGCATCGACCCAGGAAGAATCCATTTTAGGCTTATTGGTAATCCATAATCAACTTCCTTTCGTATTACCCTACCCCCAGGGGAAGTCGAATCCCCGCTGCCTCCTTGAAAGAGAGATGTCCTGAACCACTAG